CTTATGATATGTTGGGAATCTCTTATGATAATCATCCACGCCTGAAACGTATTTTGATGCCTGAAAGTTGGATAGGATGGCCTTTACGTAAGGATTATATTGCCCCTAATTTCTATGAAATCCAAGATGCTCATTGAATGATAAGAAACTCATCTACGATTCCAGATATTCAAGGAATATTTTTACATTCTGTTCTAGATCAAACAGAATCATTGGACTCTCATTCGTATTATGGATGCGAAAAAAAAAGGGGGGTCTTCATTGATATTCCCCAATTTTGAAGATCCTTATTTCGGATGAGCCGGGCCAATAAAATGAACCAAAAGAGTTCTGCACCATGAACTTTGTACCGCGCACATCGCTTATATGGGCTCTAGAAAGTCGCGTAGGAGGGAGTGAATAAATCAAAAAATAATAAAATAAAAAGAAATGAAAAGGAATTGGATTCCTTTTTTTGTACTGTATCTGAACTGAATCTTGTCTATTCCCATGATTCCACCCCCCTAGACTTTTGGATTTTAAACCACATAAAAAAAACTTAACGTTTCGGATATTCAGATATATATGTATTAACATTCTTTTTTGAATGAGAGGGGAATATTGGATGAACAAACAAAAAAGAAGAGGAAACATAATATATTCTTTTCTTTAACTATAACTATATATGCTCTTTACTCACCGACAAAAATATGGGGGCATACCTCTAGACACCCCAAGGGATATATCTTTAGATACACAAATGGATAAGTATGTATCATGATAGAGACTAGTAACGAATATGTATACCGATCCATATCGATTCATATCAATTCAGTTATATGAGTATCCATTATTAACCACATGCCAGGAACCAGATTTGAACTGGTGACACGAGGATTTTCAGTCCTCTGCTCTACCAACTGAGCTATCCCGACTCTTCCCGATGCATCACCCCCATACTACTATAGGGCTTGGGTCTATGTCAGTCAATTAAATAGACTCAAAAAAGCATTACAAAGTCTTACCCAGGCCCTGTAATTTCTTTGATCTTCAAAAAGAAAACGTTGTAAGTTAAGTTTAACGAAAAAACGGATATGGGCTTGAATGATTCAAATGGGGATTCCTTACTCATAGATGTTCATTTGCACATATATTGTATATATCACAAGACTTGTGATGTGATAAGAGAAAAGCCTTTCTCCTCCGATCTATTTGTAATCTAGTAGAGTGGCTGAGAAACATAACTAATGTGGAACAGCTGAAAAAAATAAAGGAGAAATAGTTAAGTTAGATAAATAATTAGGGAGTAAAACTCGCTTTTTATTGGGGATAGAGGGACTTGAACCCTCACGATTTAAAAAGTCGACGGATTTTCCTCTTACTATAAATTTCATTTTTGCCGGTATTGATATTGACATGTAGAATGGGACTCTATCTTTATTCTCGTCCAATTAGTCAGTTCTTCAACAGATGTATCAGACTGTGGAGTGACTTATTTTATCAGTGAATATTCGATTTTTCCTTAAACTTGGAATCGATTCACAATAATTCTTCCATTTTTCATATAACATCTATATATTTTGATCGTCATTAATATTCCTATTTGATTACGTATACGTACGTATATGGGTTCATCCTTTCTGGAGTTTAAATAGAAGGATTCCTCGATCAACGCAGTCACCGTCATTCGTTAGAACAGCTTCCATTGAGTCTCTGCACCTATCCTTCTTTTTTTTTTTTATTCTTGCTTTCTGAACCCTTTTTTGTTTTCTGAAAAAAGGATTTGGCTCAGGATTGCCCATTTTTCATTCCAGGGTTTCTCTGAATTTGAAAGTTCTCACTTAGTATGTTTCCATATCAAGGCTCAAGCCAATCAAGTCCGTAGCGTCTACCAATTTCGCCATATCCCCCTTTTTTTTTTTGTTTTGAGACTAGGATCCCGTTGGGATGCCAGCCATCCCCTTCTTTCTTTCATTTATGCTGGAGCCCTTGAATTCTTTAGATATGAATTCCTAGATATCTAAAGTGTCTCTGTCTCCTCCTATTTGTTTGATTTCTTGTCTATTTTCTTTCATCTATATTGGAGGATCCATATTTTTCTTTGGTCCAATCATAAATGATTCTATCATTGATGTAGCCGCAATTCAATATGGATGGATATATACCACAAATATATGCCTCTCTTCCTCTCATTTTTCCTAAGATATTTTGAATACTCTAACGATCGATTCTTTTTTTTTTTTTGTCCCTACCTTTCCGAATGAAACCAGAGGAATGTCTCATTATGATATGATCTCGGTTGTATCCTTAATCTTTCTTTATCCTTATCTTTTAGAGCCGACCCTCTATAACTTATATTGTAGAATTATTCTACAATATAAGTTATAGGTGAAGTACTATAACTAATCATTATACATTATAATATATAACTATAAATTACTAATTATTAGTAAATTCAAAAATCAAAATGTTCTATTTTGCATTTTTGAATTTATTTAAATTGAAAATTATATATATCGTT